AAATCGGTCAATAATATCAAAATCGGATGAATCGGCCCAGACCGACTTACTAATGGGATGCCCTAATACATTACAAAATTTCGCTTTAGCCAATGATCTAATTAGAGGAATAATTGGAACTATTATATCAAGCTTTTTGATAACAATTTCGATTAGAAATGTATTTTGCAGCATTTGACTCCGTACCACTGAACGATTTAGCCGCACATTTGAAAAATAGCCTAAAAAGTGAAATGAATGTTCGGATAATTGGTTTATATGGATCGTTCCTGGTTGAGACCAAACATCAAAAAAACATTGCCATAAATGGATAAAATAGTGTTTCCATTTATTCATCAAAAGAGGCGCATTCTTTGAAGCCAGAATGGATTTTCCTTGATATCTAACATAATGAATGAAAGGATCCTTGAAGAATGTTAAGGTAGACGAAAAATCCTTAGGAAAAACTTTTACAAGATGTTCTCTTTTTGCATAAAAAAAGATTCGCTCAAAAAAAACGCTAAAAGATTTTAATCGTAAATGAGAGGATTGGTTACGTAGAAAACGGAAGATAGATTCATATTCACATACATAAAAATTATAGAGGAACAAGAATAATCTTGGATTACTTTTTGAAAAGGTAGAAATCGATTTTTTTGGAGTAATAAGACTATTCCTATTACAAAAATTATAAAGAAAAAACCGTAATAAATGAAAAAAAGAGGCATCTTTCACCCAGTAGCGAAGGATTTGAACTAAGATTTCCAGATGGATAGGATAGGGTATTCGTATATCTGACACATAATTAAAATATGTCAATTTATCCTCCAAAAAGGGAAAAATGGAATGAATTGATCGCAAATTATGATAAGATTTTACGATTTCTGCCTCCTCTAAGGAAGAGCTTAATTGTAGGAAAAATGGAATTTCCACAACGACGGCAAAACCGTCTGATATTATTTGAGAATAAAAATTATTATTATACCCTAAAAATGGATTTTTGTTAGAATCATTAGCGGAAATGATCAAATGATTCTGTTGATACATTCGAGTAATTAAACGTTTTACAATTAGTAAACTAGATTTCTTGTCATAACCTACATTTTCCACAAAAATGGATCTATTAAAATCATGACTATAAGCAAGTCCATAAATATACTCCCGAAAAATAAGTGGGTATAGGAAGTCCTGTTGGCGAGATCTATCTCGTTCTAAATATACTTGATATTCCTTCATTTTAGAAATTCTATTTGGTCAAAGGATCAGAGATTCATTGGATTATCAAATGATACATAGTGCGATACAGTCAAAACAGGGTACTCTATTATATATTAGTATTCGAATTCAAATAAAAAACGAATATGAATAGATACCTAGAAAACAAGTAAAACTTATCAATGGACTATCTCTCCTCGCTTGTTCCATCAAATTGTTCTAGGACAACAAGCTAGTTAGAAATCCTTTATTTTTTTGCCCAATCGCTCTTTTGATTTTGGAAAAAAATATCTTTATCAATATACTCTTTCTTCTACACATTTATCGCTACCCCATAACATAATGGAAAATAGCTAATAGTTAGGACTCATAACAAAAATCCATAATCCGTTCGTGGGAAAAACTTTTTCCACAGCAAGCACTAATCTCTTTTTAACGTATAATTAGATGGGGTAATCATTCAAATTAAAAATGAAAGCTCGTTGCTTTTTGTTTCCCTATAATTGGAGCAGCCAAGCTCTATCCCTTTATTAATTCAACCCAACTGAATTCCTTTGTTCCGAGCCAAGAATTCAAACAAAAATTTAGGCCAGGTCCAATACGAATGAAATATTTTTAGAATTCGCCATTGATACGACATGCTGCTTTTTCCATTCATTCCTTTCTGGATCAGTCGTGGTCTTACAAACCCTACCGATGGTATGGATGAACCAATTAGTTCATAGAAATGTGTAAAAAATGGAGTCGCACTTAAAAGCCGAGTACTCTACCATTGAGTTAGCAACCCTAATAAAAAATGGAAAAAAAAATAGGATGTGTATATCCAATCGAAATAAAAAAAAAGGATTGAATTGTCTAATAAAATATTACATTAAAATTCAAATGGAAAAATAGAAAGAAAAAAAGAAAAAATCTTGAAGGCGAATCGATTCTGAACATACAAATGAAAATACAAGAAATTTTCTCAAATAAAAAAGAAAATCAAAAATGATAATTCAAAATGATAGACCACTTCCTTGTCTACTACTACTAGTATGTTATACATTATTTTATATGTTATTTTATTTCTTATTTACCTTTGAATCAAAAAAGAACTTCTTGTTTGTATCAAAGAAAATCCAACGAATCCACCATTTGATGAAGTAAAAAAACCTATGTAAGATGAATAAATCGATCCATTTATTCACCATCGGATTATATTTGTTTGATACACTGTTGTCAATATTAGTGTTAAAGAAAGAATACAATTGAGAAAACAAATTCAAAAAAAAATATGAATTAAATAGAAAGAAGAAAGAAATTTATT